AAGGATCTTTGAACAACCATCGGACGGGCGGAAAATCATTAGAACCGACTTCTACAAGAGCTTTTCTTTTTCCATAGAAAAAAAGGTGTTCAAAAAGAGTTTCAGAAGATGTTGATCGTAAATGATAAAATTGGTTACAAAGAAAAATGAAGGTGGATTCGTATTCACATACATAAGAATTATATAGAAACAAGAATAATCTTTTATTCTTTTTTGAAACAATGGAACTTGATTTCTTTGGAGTTGGAATAACAAGACTATTCCAATTCTGATACTCATAGAGAAGGAAGCGTAATAAATGGAAAAAAGAGGCGTCTTTCAACCCGGAGCGAAGAGTTTGAACAACGATTTCTAGATGGATGGGGTAGGGTATTAGTATATCTGACACATAATTTAAATGTACAAAATTGTCTTCTAAAAACGGAAATAGTGAATGAATTGATCGTAAATTTTTAGATTTGCCTATTTCTTCTTTCCTTTCTAAGGAAGATACTAATCTTAGGGAAAAGGGAATTTCCCCAATAACTGCAAATCCCTCTGATATCATTTGCAAATATAAATTTTTGTTATGACCCAACAATAGGTTTTGGTTTGACTCATTAGCAGAAATAAGCAAAGGATTCTGTTGAGACATTCGAGTAATTAAACGTTTCACCATTAGTGAACTGGATTTATTATCATAACCAAAATTATCCACCAAAATGAATCTATTTAAAACATGATCATGAGCCAGTGCATAAATATACTCTTGAAAGATAAGCGGATATAGGAAGTCCTGTTTCAAAAATTTATCGAGTTCAAAATATCGTTGAAATTCCCCCATTTGAAATTAGATTTGAACCAAAGATCGGCATAAGATACTTCTTGGATTATCAAATGATACATAGTGCGATACGGTCAAAACAAGGTAATATACTAATAAAATAATATATACCTCGGAGACAGGTAAGCTCATCAACGGACTCTCCATCCTCTTTTTTTTTTTCATCTAATAGGTTTATGTTCGTTATAGGATAACAAGATGGTTAGAAATCTTTTATTTTTAAAACCCAATCGCTCTTTTGATTTTGGAAAGAATTGAATTATCTTTATCAATATACTGCTTCTTCTACACATTCCTCTCCAATGCATAATGGAGAATATCAACATAGTTAGGATTCATAAAAAAAAGGATAATCCACTCATAGGAGAAGCCGTTCCCGCATCAGGCACTAATCCATTTTTAACGTCTATCTAATTAGATCGGGTAATCATTCAAAGTTAAGAATAGAAGCCGGTTGCTTTTTTGTTTACCTATCATTAGAGCCATAGGGCTCTATCCATTTATTCACTCGACCCAACTTTTAATTCATTTTGTTCCGCCCCGATCCAAGCCTTTAAACAAGTCTTTGTACCGATCCGGTAAGAATGCAATATTCTCAGAATTATATATTGCTACGACATGCTATTTTTTCCATTCATTCCCTTTCAGGATCAGTCGTGGTCTTACAAACTCTACCGATGGTATGGACGAATCCCTTGCTTCATCCAAATGTGTAAACGATACTAGCCGCACTTAAAAGCCGAGTACTCTACCGTTGAGTTAGCAACCCAAAAATCTAAAAACAATTAGGATGTGTAAATGTCAATACAGTAAAAAAAATATAACTAAATTTGAGTGCCATGACACAATCAAAACATTTTAAACTAAGACTACAAAAAGAAATCTCAAATTTAAATCGCTTCTGAACTGAACATAAAAATGAAGAGATCAGATGCAAATATACTAAATTTAAATATAATTAGAATTTAGAATAGATATAAATGTACAAGTGAATCAACCTCCCTTTCTTTTTTTTTTTTTTTCACTCCAATAAAAAATTATTGTATCACAGCGAATTCAACGAACCCATCAATTGAATGAAGTAAAATAAAAAACCGAACCTATGGCACGAAAAGATTTATACTTATACATGATCAAATTATATTTGTTCGATACACTGTTGTCAATATAAATGTTACGAAAAGAATACAGTGGTGAAAATGGAAATCAATTAAATATTAACTATAAGGACTGGTGTTGGATTGGCACTACATAGATGCAAAAAGGTGTAGTATAGTAGATCAAGGAATAAAAAAGTAGTAAAAAAAATCCGAGTTATTCAATCAATATAAGTTGAGCGAATAAGCAAGTTTGATTCCGTGGTTATTATTATTTGTTAGTAGAGTTCCAATGAAAACGGAAAACCAGTCGATTGCAGATAATGTCATAATTTTATATTTCGAGATCCAATTTCTTCATCTAGTCCCTCGATTTTGGGATTATCTACCTTCGCTTTTTGTCGTTATATACCAATACCACTAGAACAGGGGATTCTATGGGAACAATACGAAAAGGCGGAGCATAGTAGCATAGTAGCATAGTAGGAGAAAAGCTTATACTCTTTATTTAAATTTTGTTTTATTAAAGGGAAGTTCCTTAAAAACCTCCGCCTTCTTTGAAATATCATGAACAGTTCCTGTAGGTTGAGCGCCTTTTTCAAGGAAATATAGAATAGCAGGAACATTCGAATAAGTTTGATTCTTTATCGGATCATAAAAACCAACTTTCCGGAGATCTCTCCCCTCTCTTCGGGATCGAACATCAATTGCAACGATTCGATAGACGGCTCATTGGGATAGATGAAAATACCCCCCCTAGAAACGTATAAGAGGTTTTCTCCTCGTACGGCTCGAGAAAATTATGTCAATTAGAATGGCAAATAGATCCATAAAATCATCAAATCAATTAGACTATGATTAAAGATTTCATTTTTTTTTCGTGTATAAATGTAAAACAAAAAATTGTACTCATAACTCAAGTGGGATAACTCTCAAATAGCTCACAATCCCTAAGCTATTTCATTTTTTGAGTGGTCTCTAGCCCCCTTCTTGTCTCGTTTAGAATCTGTTTTATTCTTCAGATTTAGTTGTTGAGACAATGAAAAATGGTGTTTCCTTGTTCCAGGATCCTTTATCTTTTGTTTGAATCATTGGGTTTAGACATTACTTCGGTGATCCTTAATCCTTATCAAAATGGCAGCAACATACCTTTTTTGTGATTTCGTTCTATCAAAGAATCATCAGAACGGTTGATTCACGCGTGTTCCACTTTTGATTGAAAAAGTTTTACCAAGTCCAACAAATTTGACTTTTATTTTAGATTTGAAACTTTCTAAAATTGAATCCTTTAAATTTCTATATAGAAGCTATATTTACGAAGTTGTTCAAACTTATTAATTGACACTAACCCTAGACCCTTACCCTTGAGACATGAATCAATACTTTCTACTCGAGCTCCATCATGTATATAATTACCCCTTTTTTACATTACAACCCAAGAAAAAACTGATGGGTTCTAGTCGAGCAGAACAAAGGATGTCGAGTCAAGAGCACTTTTATTCGTAATAAAATGGTGGATTATTACATCCACAGCTGATCATGTCCTTCAAGTCGCACGTTGCTTTCTACCACATCGTTTCAAACGAAGTTTTACCATAACATTCCTCTAGTTTGGAACTAGTATTTAATTGATTCAATTATGGAATCATGAATAGTCATTAGTGCGATCGCTAAATAATAATAAATCTATACTTTTGTCCTTCTATAGCTATAATAGAAATAGATATGAATGGGTAGTTAGTTTCTGAAAACGTCTCAGCACTAATTTTTTAATCCCATAGTTAGCAAATAAATGGAAGAACTATCACTGCAAGTAATTTAATCCCGGATATTCTATAATTGACGATTCCAATTTAAGTGATCATAAGTTTTTTTTTCACAAAATACAAACAAAGGCCGTTGTTCCGGAAATAGAATGATACCATGCATTCTATTTGACTTGAGGTTCCATAAGTTTTCTGTAACCTTTCTATTTCTAGACCCCCCAAAAAAATCTAATTTAATAGAATGTATGAATAATCCCTCGCCTAAAATTTTACAACAATTTATAGAACTCTTAGACCCAAACAAAAAATGACAAAAAACTCGGTGCAAAGAAAACAGATCTGTTACATATGTAATTTACTTGATCGTTTGTTAATGAGATTCAGACAGATACATAGATATATGTATTTAAATTAAAGATTAAAACGAAAATATATAGGATATGGTACCTAAATTAACTTCAATAGTAATAGCAGAGGGATGGGCATAGGCATACAATGATAGTCTGTCCAACTTTTTTATTCAAACTAGTGTGGTATGGGGTCTATGTTCCCATCTGACCTAGATAACAAAACAACTAGATTAAGTTACATCTCTGTCTCATTCGAACGCAATTTAGTTTGAGAAAACAATATTCTTCTCTGAATCAGAGAAGAATAAGTAAAAATGATAAACAAGAATCATATTATAGCCACTACTCCACTCTAAAATTCAAATTAAAGATCTTAAAGAGAGTCTTGTTCAAAAAAGTAAGAGTTTTCCGGATATAATGGGTGCTCTGGGACGGAAGGATTCGAACCTCCGAATAGCGGGACCAAAACCCGTTGCCTTACCACTTGGCCACGCCCCATTTAAATTTCAATTCTGCACTAATAAACACTAATATGAGTGTTGGTTTTTCGTCAATTCCAATGCAAATACATATCTATGCACTATATTGTTGATAGGATTTTGCTACTTGTAGATATAATATAGAATTAAACTGGACTTGATTGATCATTACATATAATTTAATTAAGATATTGTATTGTATAAACGTATGATTTCTTATATTATCTTTGTTAGAATTGAAGGCTTTTGATTGGGTGAGTGGGTTGAAAGGATTTTTTGGTCTACTTTACTTTCTTCATTATTTTTTGCCTTATATCAATAACTCAATCAAAATACAATTATCTCCAAGAAAAAAATCTTTGTTATGCTTAATATTTTTAGTTTGATCGGTATCTGTCTTAACTCTGCCCTTTATTCGAGTAGTTTTTTCTTGGCCAAATTACCCGAGGCCTACTCTTTTTTAAATCCAATTGTCGATTTTATGCCGGTCATACCTTTGCTTTTTTTTCTTTTAGCCTTTGTTTGGCAAGCTGCTGTAAGTTTTCGATGAAATTTTGAATACTGTCTTAGCAAACTTAATTATTTATTCAAGTATTCAAGAAAAAATTATAACAATTGATAAAATCATATAAGTCTTAGAGTATGAACCTTTAGTTGAAACATTGAAATTCTTGAATCACCCCATTTCTTCATTATGATCTTTCTCGTCAAAGATCTTATATAAGATACCCCACAATTAGGTATTGCGAGTATTTTAAAATAAAATTTTAATTTTACTGAGGAAAAACCCTGTCTAAAAACTAAAAAAGTACTTCCTTTCATGGTGTCAAAATATGATATGTGATATAAAAATGGATAATCTATTCTCTTCAAAAAAAAAAAGATCTTGGAGATTGTGTAATGCTTACTCTCAAACTCTTCGTTTACACAGTAGTGATATTCTTTGTTTCTCTCTTCATCTTCGGATTCTTATCTAATGATCCAGGACGTAATCCTGGACGTGAAGAATAAGCATCAAATAATACTTTTCCTTGATCGAACCCTTTTTTTTTTTTTTTAAGGTTAAGGGGGCGAATAGATAAAATCTTAAGAAAAAAGAAAAGGTTCGATCAATTCGAAAGATAACTAAAATATCAAGCAATACAGGTAAACGGAAAGAGAGGGATTCGAACCCTCGGTACGAATAACTCGTACAACGGATTAGCAATCCGACGCTTTAGTCCACTCAGCCATCTCTCCCAATTGAAAACGGATAATAACTATGTTACATTACATATAAAGTAAGGGTTGAAATTATCTCTTTATCCTTATTAAAATTAAAATCGACTTAATATCTTAAAAAGATAGTTTATTCTAATTAATATCTCTATTTAATTCTAATAAAAATAAAAGTTCTATAATTTATATAATTATATATATATCACGTTTATCAGCAATTCCAACTCTAAAGTACGGGCTCGCAAAATTATTTGATGATAAAAAAAAAGAATACCTCGTTATTTTTGTCCAATTAAGGGCTTTTCCATGGCCTGGCCGGGTCAGTACCTAGCCGGGCCTTTTTTTGTTCCACTGAATCATAATCATAGATAATTAGCTGAATTTTAAAATTGAAGCAACAACAATTAAGAAATCTTAAATTATAAGGAGGATTCTTTCTATTCCTATGATAGGGAATTCAAGTATCATTTATGATTTTTTTTTAAGCACCCGCACCTTTTTAAAATAATTCTTGTCTGATCCTGTATTGATTACATCCGATTCGACAAAAGATCCATTTATAGATAATAATCGCATTGTAGCGGGTATAGTTTAGTGGTAAAAGTGTGATTCGTTCTATATAACCCCTTACATAGTTAAGGGGTCCTTCGGTTTTCTTCATATTCCGAAAAAAACTTTATTTCTTAAAAGGATTTAATTCTTTACCTCTCAATGACAGATTCGAGGAAGAATATACATTCTCGTGCTTTTTATATTTTATACAAGGATCAATTAGCAATTGAAAAATTGGATTATGAAATTACGAAACATAATTTTTTTTTGGATCACTACTTCCAATTGAATGAGTAAAAGGATCTATGGATGAAGAAAGCTTTTTTCTAATCGTAACTAAATCTTCAATTTTAGATTTTTGTTTATAGATTTATAGAGGGGAGATTGAAGCAAAATAGCTATTAAACGATGGCTTTGGTTTACTAGAGACATCGATATATTGTTTAGCTCGGTGGAAAGAAAATTCTTTTCCTCAGGATTCGTTCAAATAGAAATAGAGAACGAAGTAACTAGAAAGAGTGTTATAATCCTCCTCTTCTAGAGGGATCATCTAGAAAGCGAGTAGTTTAAAATGTATTCAGACATTAAAGGCTGACATAGATGTTATGGGTCAATTTTTTTTTTTTTTTTCAGTTACGTCTTAAATCGGGGAAATTATCCATCTACCATAAAGGAGCCGAATGAAATAAAAGTTTCATGTTCGGTTTTGAATTAGAGACGTTAAAAATGATGAATCGACGTCGACTATAACCCCTAGCCTTCCAAGCTAACGATGCGGGTTCGATTCCCGCTACCCGCTTTATCTTTTTATTATTTTAAAAATTAAATTCATAATTTCATCTTAATCTATCATTGAATTGAATATGTAATTGCCTAAATTTTCTCACATATAATCCGCTATTTTTTTTTTTTTTACGAACAAGAGATCCGAAGTAAAAAATAAGAAAACAAATAGGAATGAAAGGCGTCCATTGTCTAATGGATAGGACATAGGTCTTCTAAACCTTTGGTATAGGTTCAAATCCTATTGGACGCAATTTTTTTACATATATATAATATATATCTTTTTGATTTATATATTTCTATGTCAAGAAAGATATTTGGAATAATTTTCATTAAATCCGAGATACTTATATTTTATTTAATATTCAAATATTATAAAATTAAAATAATATCTAATTAATCTAAAAAAAAATAACCTTTTTTTCGTTTCTA